AAGATCAATACACCGAAAACTACACTTAGATTTATTGGATTTGTTGCTAAAATATCGGTATTAAATCCGAAACTCCCGGCGGATGGCCAGTGACCCAAGTAAACGAAAGAATCGGTTAAATTTTTCATATAATCTCCTCTTCTAGCTAAACTATAAAAAAAGAACTCTGTCCTTTTTTTTTATTCTTTTGATTTTCAATAATTTGAATTTAATAATTTAATTTACCTATTTGGATATTTGTAAACAGAATAAAAAACCTATTCTATTTACAAACGTATTTTCCAAAATTTTTAATTTTCAATAATAATAATGAGACTTATTAGAATTAAGCTAGAATTTGAGACTAAGTTTTATGTCAAGTTCAAAAAACCTAAACCTCCTTTTTTCGCAACACTCCTTAAAAAAAAGTTTCTATTAAACTAAAAGAATAAGGGGAAGGAAGAAAGCGAATCGATGTGCTAATTCCCCATCCTCAAATTAGTCCTTCCCAAGGATTGTTGTCTTAATGAATAATTGTAGGAGTTAAATCTTGATAGAATTAAAAAAACTACAAAAAAAAAAATCCAGAATTTTGTGATTTCTGGGATTAAACAAAAGGATTCGCAAATAAAAGCGCTAATGCTACAACCAGGCCATAAATTGTTAAAGCTTCCATAAAAGCCAAACTAAGCAATAAAGTACCTCGTATTTTTCCTTCTGCCTCAGGTTGTCTCGCGATACCTTCGACAGCTTGACCCGCAGCTGTACCTTGACCAACTCCAGGTCCAATAGAAGCAAGCCCAACAGCCAACCCAGCAGCAATAACCGAAGCAGCAGAAACCAGTGGATTCATGATAAGTTCCTCACACCAAAATAAAGAAATAGTTAATGATACAATCATTCAATGACTTAGGACGGAATTATAATTAAGTAATCGCTAAGATTCATCCAGCCAAAAAAACCAAAAACTTGAATTGAAATAATATAATAAAATTATTGAATCATAAGAATTACTTTGATAGTAGTTCCTATCCACGGGATTTTTAAAAATCCATATCCATAATATATATATATACGACTTTTTTATGTTTATGCCATTTATTTTTTATGAACCATTTTTTGAATTCTTCGTTCTTTTTTTATCATTTTTTCAGCCAATTCACAGATAAAAAGGAAGAACTTCTAATCGAATCCCTATCTAAATAGAAATAGAAATTCACAAAAGTAGTAGAGCAGATTCAGATTATATAGATCTTTAACTCATATATACCTAGGCAATATCAAATATCACATATACAAGTGTTTCTTACATAACGTAAACCAACTATTCTATAATTAATTGGGCTAACCTAAAAAAGAATATTTTAAAAAACCGTTAATGATGACCTTCCATAGACTCACCTATATAAGCCGCAGCTAAAGTGGCAAAAATGAGAGCTTGAATCCCGCTTGTAAATAATCCAAGGAACATAACAGGTATAGGAACCACTAAAGGTACTAAAGAAACAAGAACAACAACGACTAATTCATCGGCTAATATATTTCCGAAAAGTCGAAAACTAAGTGATAGAGGTTTTGTAAAATCTTCTAAGATGTTAATGGGTAAAAGAATTGGGGTTGGTTGAATGTATTTACTAAAATACCCTAATCCTTTTTTGCTAAGCCCCGCATAAAAATAGGCTACTGATGTGAGTAAAGCTAAAGCAACCGTCGTATTTATATCATTCGTTGGTGCTGCTAACTCCCCTTGAGGTAACTGGATAATTTTCCACGGTAAAAGGGCTCCTGACCAGTTAGAAACAAAAATAAATAAAAACAGGGTTCCAATAAAGGGAACCCATGGACCATATTCTTCTCCAATCTGGGTTTTACTCACGTCTCGAATGAATTCAAGGACAAATTCAAAGAAATTTTGGCCGTCAGTTGGAATGGTTTGTGGATTGCGAATCGTTAGAACTGCGGAACCTAATAAGATAGCAATTACAACCCAAGAAGTAATAAGAACTTGGGCATGGACCTGGAAACCCCCTATTTGCCAATAGAAATGTTGGCCTACTTCTACACCAGATATCTCATATAACCCTTCTTTTATTAGTGTGTTGATGGAACATGATAAAACATTCATATTGCCCTCTGACAGAAATAAGAACTTTAAATTATTTTGATTCAAGACCCCCCCCCTTTTTTTTTTACTTATTGACTTCAATTTTATATTTTAGTTTTGGATCCCAACTAAACAAATCACACAATATCCCCAGTTTTTTCTCTCTTTTTCTTTTGTACAATTCAGGAGTAGTAACCGATTTTTTAAATCGAAATACAGGGAGCCCCTCCCTCAAAAAAAATTGATTTATTTATCTTATTATTAATCAAGAATTTTGTATATAGCTAGAACGACCCTCACAAATTGCGAATACTAATTTGTTAAGAATGAATCGAATTGAAGCTATAGCGTCATCATTTGCTGGAATAGAAATATCCGCGAGATCGGGATTACAATTTGTATCGATTAAAGAAATGGTTGGAATTCCCAAAGTGATACATTCTCTAAGAGCCGTATATTCTTCTTGCTGATCGAGGATGATTACAATATCAGGCAATCCCGTCATATATTTAATCCCGCCTAGATATGTTTCCAAGCGAGATAATTGTCTCTTCAACACAGCTGCATCCCTTTTCGGAAGACGGTTGAATCCCTCTGTCTTTTGTTCAGTTCTCAAGTCCCTAAACTTATGAAGTCTTTTTTCTGTAGTGGACCAATTTGTTAACATGCCGCCGAGCCATTTTTTATTAACATAATGACACCGAGCCCGTATTGCAGCCCGCGACACTAAATCGGCTGCTTTATTTTTTGTCCCAACAATTAAGAATTGTTTTCCCCTACTTGCTGCATCAAAAACTAAATCACAAGCTTCTGATAAAAAACGAGCAGTTCTAGTCAGATTTATAATATGAATACCTTTACGCTTTGCAGAAATATAAGGTGCCATTCTAGGATTCCATTTCCTCGTACCATGTCCAAAATGAACTCCTGCTCTCATCATCTCTTCCAAATCGATGTTCCAATATCTTTTTGTCATTTCTTTTCACACTTAAAAAGGGGGGCACCCCAAACTAAAATAAATTTTTGTTCCGATGGAACCTTCTCTTGTACCAGGGATGGCCATTTATGCATGAACCAAGCCATTTTTTTTTTATTCATTATTATCTTTATTAGTGTTAACAAATTACCAAAACAAATGACTACAGCAAACAATAAAAAATAAAATGAAAAATAGTCCGCTATTAGAAATCATTAAATCCTAGAAAAGTCAGATTTGGAAATGGAAGAGTCACAAAATTCCCTGTGGTAGAATAAAATATCTCTCATATCTCCCTCGAATAAAGCTAAATTCTTTGTTTTTTTTTCCAAAAGAATGTTGGTATGTTGCCGTGAACAATGCACCAATCCTTTGTTGAATCCGGTCCCGGCGGGGATCACCCCCCCTAAAACAACATTTTCTTTGAGGCCTTTCAACCAATCGATACGACCCCGAAGAGCGGCTTTTGCTAAAACTCGAGCAGTTTCTTGAAAACTTGCTTCGGATATAAAACTTTGAGTATTCAAAGATGCTCGAGTTATTCCTAATAAAACGGCTCGATAACAGATTGCTTCTTCTAAAGCACGCCCCGTTCGTTCTGCTCGTAACAATCCAATAAGTTCTCCAGGTAAAAAAACATTAGACATTCCCTCTTCGGAAACCAAAACTTTTGATGTTATTTGACGTACAATAATTTCGATATGCCTATTATGAATCTGCACCCCCTGGGATCGATAAACCTTTTGAATCTTATTAACCAAAGAAATACGACTTTGCACTATAGTTAGCTCAGCACCAATCAAGAATCCCCAAGGAATTCCAAGAATTCTTGTTATACACTTGTTCCAACCCTTAATCCGCTTTTCTAAGTTCAGCGATATTGAATCAATCGAGCGGACTTCTAAAACTTGTTCTACTTTTGGAAGACCTTGTGTTATATCACCGGATCTCGATTTTTCATATATAAATGTAACTAATGTATCCCCTTCGTAAAGAATTTCTCTGTAATGCCCATGAACTTTTGCTCCCGGAGTAGCCAAATAGGGCTTCGCAGATCTTATTACTACAGAATCCCTTTGAACAATTAAAACTTGACCCGATTTTAGGTGCGGTTCTTTTTTGGCTATACATAAATTTTCACAAAAAAATTGTCCAAGACTAATTATTGTGGACGTTTCCTCACAATAATTATGATGATAATTTTGATGAAGAAAATACCAATTCAATTTGAATGGATTCAAAACAACGTTACTGTATGGGTCGAGATTAAAAATTTTTCCGTTTTCATCGATTAAATAAGAGTTAATTACTTGAAAAATATATTTTAAGTTATCAAGTTGCAAATATTTAATTAAAGAGATCTTATTATAAGTTAGTAAAGGCAAAAACGAATAAAAATTTGAAATTTGGGTAGCTGTTCCTAAGGGGCCCGACGAATTTTTAATTGTAATTAGAGTATTTTTTTTTATTGATTTGTTTATCACATTGTGATATTTTACATGATTAAATGGACCCATTCTAAAACAATTAGATGATGATAAAATTAACAAAGATTGGGATTCCTTATTTCGATTTAAGAACATACGAATAGTTCCGTGATTTTGTCTAAGTGATTGTTGAAGAATGCCAGCCTTGGGCGAAATCGAATAAAACGGATTCATGTGATCTGCAGAGATCAATCCCGAATCTGGCGAATTATTCCTTTTTCTTATATATGAAATATGGGATTTCACTAAGCCAATTCTTATGAAATCTTGAATCAAACCCTTTGTACTTACTTCAACAAAGAAAGCCCGGACCTCCTCGAGGGAAGAATTTTTGTTGTCTTGGTCCCAATTCAAGACTAAACAAGTTCGAACTAATTGAATACTTGTGTCAGAAATTCCTCGAGTGGGTTTGCCATTTCCATAAAGGATATAGTTGAAAACTCGAAGTTGAATA